TGATCGTAAATAAGAAGACTTTTTACGAAAAAACAGGAATAGATATTCGCATTCATATACATAAGAATTATGTAGGAACCAAAAGAATCTTTTCTTTATTTTTGAAAAGACGTGAATGGATTTCTTTGAAGTAATTAGACTATTCAAATTATGATATTCGTGAAAAAAAAATCGCAATAAATGCAAAGAAGGAACATCTTTGATCCAGCATTGAAGGATTTGAACCAAGATTTCCAGATGGAGGGGATGGGGTATTAGTAGATCTGACACATAATTTAAATGCGAGAATTTATCCTCTAAAAAGGGAAATATTGAATGAATAGATCGTAAATTCTGAGATTTCGGTATTTTTTTTTCTTCAAGGGAAGATACTAATCGCGACGAGAATGGAATTTCCAGAATGACTCCAAAACCTTCTGATACCATTTGAGAATAAAAATGAGAAGAAAAAGAATTCTTGTAACCCCAAAATCCATTTTGGTTAGAATCAGTCAACGAAGAAATCAAAGATTTCTGTTGATACATTCGAGTAATTAAACGTTTCACAAGTACTAAACTAGATTTATTGTCATAACCACTAATTTCCACAGGTTCGTAAAAAATCAAACTATTTAAGATATGATCATGAGCAAGTGAGTAAATAGACTCCTTCAGGAGTAGCGGATATAGGAAGTTTTGTTGCCGAAATCTATCTTTTTTCAATCTAAATATCCTTGTAATTCTGCCATTTACATAGATTTCTACTGGAACCAAAAGAGGGAGGCACTTTTTGTGTTATGAAATGATACATGATACATAGTGCAATATGGCCAGAACGGCGTATGTGTATTAGTATATTGTTTATCTTTATCTTATACTAAACTCCTATAACTAGAATAGAATTCTAAGAAGTAAAAGATTATATAAAAGTAAGAACAAATAAAGAATATATACCCCGGAGACAGAGAGCCCAATCTACAGATCTTTTTCCTTTCCCTTTCTATACAATTTGGTTTTCTTTTCCTTGTTAATATAACTAGAATAACAATAAAAAAAAAAATAAGGAAAGGTGTAAAAATCTTTTATTTTCGCACCTTGATCACTCTTTTGACTTTGGAAAAGATATTCTTTTTTTTTATCACTATACTATTTCTTCTACACATCCGTCTCCAATCCATAATAAAGAATAATTAGGATTAATAAAAAAAAGAATCAATGGTCCCCTCACAATTCACAAGAGAACCTTTTCCCACATAAGGCACTAATCTATTTTTAACGTCTAATTAGTAATTTGATCGGGTAATCATTCAAATTAAGAAGGGAAGCTCGTTGCTTTTTTGTCTTACTCGAATTGGAGCCATAAGGCTCTATCCATTTATTCACTAGACCCGCCTATCAAATACTTTACTGAACTTCAAAATTTTTAGAAAAAGAAAAATTCTTATGTTCGTTCTATTATGAGTACTAGATTTCTTCTTTTTCTATGATTCTATTATTCTTTTGTCTATTTTTCTATTCTTTTTACGACATGCTTTTTTTTCCATTCATTACCTTTCAGGATCAGTCGCGGTCTTATAAACTCTACCAATAGTCTAGACGAATTCCTTCATCCAAATGCGTAAAAGATCATAGTCGCAATTAAAAGCCGAGTACTCTACCATTGAGTTAGCAACCCGGATCAATATGAAGTGTAGATATGATCAAAATAAAAAAAAAAAGAAATTCAGCAAACCCATCCATTTTACTAAAGTCAAGGAAAGAGCCAATATGGAGTGAGGAGAAAAAGATCTATTTATCTACGATCAAATTATATTTGTTCGAGACGCCGTTGTCAATATGAATGGACTTTTTCAAAAACAAATTTCAATAAATTCGAAATTATATAGAAATTTGTGTTGGATTAGCACAACATAAAAACATAAAGAAGAAATAATAAATTGGAGCAGAAAAAAAAATAAGGAATAAGGTAGAGATAGAAAAAAATATCGAATTTTTTTAATCAAAAAAAAAGGTACAATACAAATACAAGAAGAAAGATTACCCCCCTTGTTGGGGGGTTCCACAACAAGAAGCAAGAAAAAAAATAAGAATAAGATAAGTATGAATAGAACAAGAAAAGAACAAACTTTGAATAAAGAATTACACAAAGATAGGTACTAGTTACACTACCTTTTTTTATTCATGACTCTAGTTTTTTCTTTCTTTTTTATCAAAAGAAACTCAAAATTCTTTAAAGAATTCTGCCTTCCTTAAAATATCATGAACAGTTCCTGTGGGTTGAGCACCTTTTTCAAGGAAATATAAAATAGCAGGAACATTTAAATAAGTTTGATTCTTTATCGGATCATAGAAACCTACTTTTCGAAGATCTCTTCCTTCTCTTCGGGATCGAACATCAATTGCAACGATTCGATAGATGGCTCATTGGGATAGATGTAAATAAAAGATGCCCCCCTAGAAACGTATAGGAGGTTTTCTCCTCATACGGCTCAAGAAAAAATGATTCTAATTTCTAGAATTTCTGTTTCTATCTATCTATATAGATAGAAATAAAAAGAGAAATGTATCCATAAAGAATTAGACTGTAATTTGAGCCTTTTTTCCTTACAGAAAAAAGAAATATTATTCGTACTCCTAACTCAAGTTGGATAGTTTTAAAAGAGTTTGAAAGGAAATCCTTAGAATTTCTTGAGCTGTCTCTAACCTCTTTTTTTGTCTCCTTTCGGATCTATTTTTTTACTCATTCTGATCCAATTGTTGAGACAAGTGAAAATAGTGTTTCCTTGTTCCGGAATTCGTTGTCTTTGCTTTGCGCTTTGTGAAATCATTGGGTTTAGACATTACTTCGGTGATCCTTGCTCCTTTTCAAAAAGGCAGCAACATACCTTTTGTTTTTTGTTCTTTCTATGGAAAAAGGGAAAAATCATACGAAAGATTGATTCCTTTGTGATACACTCTTGATCAAAACAGTTTTAAAATTTCGACAAATTTGACTTTTTTTATTTCAAACTTGTTCAAATTTGAACCTCTCCATTTATCTATATTTTAGATATTGATGATATATTTACAAAGTTGGTCTAACTTATTGATTGTCACTAACCCTAGATTATTCCCCCAAGAAATGAATCAATCATTTTTGCTCGAGCTCCATCATATGTTATACCATTATATAGCATTAGTCTTTTTATTTCGATTTAGCAACCCAAGACAAATGAAATTAGGTTCCTAGCAGAACAAACTATGTCGAGACAAGAGCATCTTCATTCGTATAGAAAATGGTGGATGTCAAAATCCACAGCCAATCATGTCCTTCAAGTCGCACGTTGCTTTCTACCACATCGTTTCAAACGAAGTTTTACCATAACATCCCTCTAATTTTATTGGAATTTGGAACCGTATGCAATTGATTCAATATGGAATCATGAATAGTCATTGGCTGAACCGATACATCATAATCCACACTTATCTATCTATCAATAGATAAATGTTTATCCGGAAAGTATTTCACTTAATTTAACCCCATATTTTCTCATATGAAGAAAATAACATGAAAAAAAATCAGTTTTAAGCAAACTTATTTACATCTTCAACAGATCTTTCGGGATTGTCCATCATAAAAATCCCTCTAAAAAAAAAAAAAAAATTAGAAACCTCAAAAAAAGCCTTTGACTTTACTTTCATTCAAACGAGAAATAAATCCCCCATGAATGGATAAAAATTTTATCCACTTTAACTAAATAATATACTAAACTAAATGTAATAATTATGTATTTCTATATAGAATAAGAATATTTAGAATAGATATAGAAAATATTTCTGAAAATTATATGAAATTAATCTATTCTAATATGAATATTCTGAATATTTTCATATTTTTTATTTATGAATTAGTATTTGATGATTCTAATGATTATGTATTATGATTATAATATTATGATTTACGTATTATTTACCATCTTCAATTTAATCTGATTTTCATTTAAAACAGAGAGATGGTTTGAGAATTTCTTTGTTTTCATTATTATGGAGTAAAATAAGTCTCGTGTAAGGTAAGATCAAAGAGAAAATAAGAATCCGAGGAGTCTGATCTTTTCGTATTAATCTCCATCATCTCAAACAAAAAATTGTTAATGAAAGTCATCATGAATATTTAAGAATCAAATACTTTAGTAAAAAAAAAGATATGATTCTAAGAATGATTCTTAGAATTAAGATTGATAACATTGTATCCAACATTAAACAGAAAATTGTTTAATGAAATTTTAAATTTCAATAGAGAAGAATCTTTCGTTTCTGATGGAAACGATCTGGGACGGAAGGATTCGAACCTCCGAGTAACGGGACCAAAACCCGTTGCCTTACCGCTTGGCCACGCCCCATTTTGATTTTGTATAAGAAAAACTAAGCTAAATATTGGTTATTCGTCAATAACCAACCAAAAGAAATATAGGACATGTTGTCGCTAGGATTCAACACAATAGATATAGAATCAAAAAGATTCATTGATCATTACATCGAATTCAATTAAGATATTGTATGAAAATAGAATTCCTTGTATTCTCATTTGATTGGAGAATGTAAGGAAGGATTCTTGATGGGGGAAAAGTCAAAGAAAAAGAAGAATTTCTTTCTTTTATCCGCCTTTTTCTTTTTAAATTTTCCCTCAGAAAAACAACTCAATCCAATATGATAATTTATTATCATTTCAATTGAATTTTAATCTTTAAGAACAAAAAAATGTTTGTTATGGTTAATATCTTTAGTTTAATCTGTATCTGTCTTAATTCTACCCTTTATTCGAGTAGTTTTTTCTTCGCCAAATTGCCCGAGGCTTATGCCTTTTTCAATCCAATCATAGACATTATGCCGGTTATCCCTTTACTCTTTTTTCTCTTAGCCTTTGTTTGGCAAGCTGCTGTAAGTTTTCGATAAAAAAATAGGAGATTTTGATCCTAAAAATCAATAAGATCAGATAAGTCTGACATTAGGAACCCTAGATTCAAAAAGCAAAATTTTTTCTATTTTATATTCAAATTCAATTTGAATAAGGGGGCGATGATCTTTAATAAGTTTAGTTCTTCTTTTGTTCTGACCTTTCCTTTATAAGATCCCATACAATACCTAATTAGAGATATGGCAAGAAATTTTTAGTAACGAAAAAATATGAATCTTATTACATTAGAAAGAAATTTGTGAAATGAATTAAAAAAAAAAGAAGTTTTTTTTTCATCTTTATAGCGTCATATCAAAATAGTGTATAGTGTGTGTCGTAAATATAGGTGATCTATTTCCTTAAAAAAAATGATCTTATCTTGGAGATTTGTAATGCTTACTCTTAAACTCTTCGTTTACACAGTAGTAATATTCTTTGTTTCTCTCTTCATCTTCGGATTCTTATCTAATGATCCGGGGCGTAATCCTGGGCGTGAAGAATAAAAAAAAGAGATGAGATTCGTTTTTAGTTTTTCCTTGATTTTTTCATAGGTAAATGTATCAATAAATGGAAAAGATACTAGATAAAGATAAAAGATTGATAAAAGAAAATAATCAAAATTTCTTCCAATTCTAAAATTTAAAGTGATCGAGGGGGGGGGTCGGAGAGAGAGGGATTCGAACCCTCGGTACAAATAATTCGTACAACGGATTAGCAATCCGACGCTTTAGTCCCCTCAGCCATCTCTCCCCATTCCAAATTGGAAATTTCTCATGTGATGTGACACGTGAAGTCAAGATTGAGAACAATTTTGATTTTCCTTCTTTTTTGATAATGATTCGAAACATATTTCTCCAATAGAAAGAATACCTTACTTCTTTTATTTTGTACAAAAGGTTCATTTCCCGGCCTGGTTAAGTACTGGCCGGGCCAGTACTTCTTTTGTTCCAACGAATCAATTTCATTTTTTTTTTTGATATCCAATCAAAATTGTTCTTGAAACAAGAAGAGCAATTTTCATTTCCATTCCTAATTATTAGAAATTCTTTGAAGAAATTATCTAAATTATCTATATCTAATTATCTATATCTAGATTAATATGATTATAAAGGAAGTATTAAGAAAGAAAAGAAAGAAATATATCTGATAAGATCAATAATATCAAATAGAAAAGACATTTTTCTAAATTGAGACTAGAAATCATTTACTTGTTAAAGGCAAAGGACAAGTGAGGCCAAATCTACCCGAATTCATAAAATATGGCAGTTCAAGTGGGGGGAGGTTGAAAAAAAAAAGTAAATTCAGTAATGACTTACAACAACCAAACAAAAAAAAAAGACTTATAACTTTAGTACACTATTTCAATTTGACTAAACTTTTTGTCTTTTTTTTTCAAGTTTTAAAGCCCGCGCCGCGGAGGAACAAAATACGTGTTAATGCTGGAATTTTAATAATTCGGATGCTATCTTGACTGCGTCTAATTACTTTGTTGGACAAATGGTACATTCATACCCAATAATGAATATGTAGCGGGTATAGTTTAGTGGTAAAAGTGTGATTCGTTCTATTAACAACTTCAATAGTTAAGGGTTCTTTCCATTTTTTTTTCATATTACGATCAAAAACTTTATTTCTTAAAAAGATTTAATCCTTTACCCCTCAATAGGATATTTGAGGAAAGAATATACATTCTCACGATTTCTATCCAAAAGTCAATCAGAATTTTAATAAAAAAATTGGATTATGGAGTCAAGAAGCATAATTTTTTTGATTGGTTCAATTCTTCCAATTGAATGAGTATAAATAAAGGATCTATGGATGATAGTATAAAACTTTCAATCGTAACTAAATCTTCAATTTTTGCGCTGGAAAAGGGAGATTGAAGCCAAATAGCTAGAAAACGATGGTTTTGGTTTACTAGAACCCTCGGCTTATTGTTTCAGCTCGGTAGAAACAAAATTATTTTCCTTAGGATCCCACGAGTAGAAATAGGGAACGAAGTAACTAGACTAGAAAGATTTGATAGAATCCCCCCTCTTCTAGAGGGATCATCTAGAAAGCGAGTAGCTTTAGATGCATTCGGAAAAAGCTGACATAGATGTTATGGATCTCATTTTTCTCTGGTGGGAATACATTGATCTTCCATAAAGGAGCCGAATGAAACCAAAATCTCATGTTCGGTTTTGAATTAGAGATGTTAAAAATGATCAACCAACGTCGACTATAACCCCTAGCCTTCCAAGCTAACGATGCGGGTTCGATTCCCGCTACCCGCTATATATTCCTTAACTTCATATGATATACAGATATCATTATCCATTTTGATATACATCCTTCTTTATTATTGTATTCCCTAAATCCGTCTAATCTAATCCTTTTTATTTTTCTGAAAAAATGTGAAAATAGGAATGAAGGGCGTCCATTGTCTAATGGATAGGACAGAGGTCTTCTAAACCTTTGGTATAGGTTCAAATCCTATTGGACGCAATTTATTTCTATCTATCTATTCTAGATAGAGAATAGAAAAAAAAAAAGAACTTTCTTTTATATTTTCTAAAGGATAAAGGGCACTTTTTTGAAGAATTCAA